CATAGTAACAATAAAGAATGCGCTAAACTATTAGCAGGAGTAGAAACTGCGGCCGTTAAGAAATTACAGCCTTCCAAATAGGAACTGGCCAACCCATGGGTATACCACGAAGTTACAAAGGTTGTACCCGTGAACCAACCCCCCAAAGCGAAATAGGCACAAGGGAAGAGCAATAGACCGGACCAGCCTACAAAAACAAAACGGTCCCTCCGTAACCAGTCATCCATACTATCAAATAAATCTTTTTCGTCTTTGGGAAATTTACCAATGGCTATAGTCATAGCGATCCTCCTATTCAACTACTTCGACCATTTCCGAGCACCTCATAGGATTTTCGGGGCGTCGGAAGATTCGATCATTTCTCTATGATTTCTCTTGCACTGCCCCTTCCAAGGAGTTTCGAAGATAAAAATTTTGTTATTGGCCCATAAACTCGCCTAGGGAAATCCACGAACTCCCTTTGATTATTCTTTGTTTCCAAGCATATGAATTGTAAATTGTCTTCTTATGACCGATCAATCCAATTGATAAATCTTTTCAAATCACTTTTGAAGGAACAAGCGCCCCTCCTCTCACTATTAACCGACCGCCAGACTTATCTCCCTCTTGTTCGATTCAATAATGTTATTCTTAGATCTTGTTAATGAGATTGAGAAAAAGAAAGCTATTTCTAGATTGTTCGAATTTCTAGGTATACTAAACTATTCCAATCCCATATATATCAATTTCTTTGTTTTTTTCTTTGAGTGTCTTCTTTGTTATTTCTCCTTTTCTTGCAGATAACGGGAAAACCCGAGTGTCGATCTTCCTACGGTCAAAACAAAAAAGACATTTTCTGTTGAGTCTTATCTCTTAGCTTAGATAGAGAGATGGTTTGCTATTTGTTCGGTCAATTTCAATTCAATAGACAAATACAAGACTGGAAGTCAAAGTCTCTTTTTCACATCTATTCTCCATTAAACTCTGGTAACAAAAATCCCGGATGCATCAATATAGAAATGTTTGGTACATGAATCTATGATCTGATAACTATCCATCTAAATCTATTTATATTTTAGATCTAGTAGAAATTCATATTCTACTGGAAGCAAAAAAAGATGTTGGGAATGGCTCTTATCTTGTTACTTTGAATTGAATAAAGGGTTCTCTGTATTTCTATAGGAAACGATCCTTATTCCCATAGAAAAGCTAGCAACAAAACAAGAAGGTTTAATCTGAAATATCGACAAATTCTTTTGGGGCCCAAAGAAATGAAATTAAAAAAGAAGAGGAGTGAGCTGGTCCAATTCAAATTTCATCTCTATCGAATTTGAATATCAGGATAGCGGATATAGTCATAATTAAATGGGCCGGGTCCACTTACTTTTTCTTTTGTTGATTTCAAATATTTCCAATGGATTTGATTGGTAGAAATTTTGGATGATTCAAGGGGCGGCTTAGGATTATTCAGAATAATGCAAATTTACTGAACAAACGTTCCATTTTTCTAATCAGAACTACTATAGCTCAGTATATGATAACGTATTCTCCAATTAGTTCCTTTTTTTTAACTTTATACTATGACTCTTTCTGAAAAGAAATTATGAAAAAAACCAAAGCCCCTTATCGGATTTGAACCGATGACTTACGCCTTACCATGGCGTTACTCTACCGCTGAGTTAAAAGGGCTTTTTTTTTTCTAATTATCGAACGAATTACTATGTTGTAGTTGTAGCTATTTGATCTACATGAATTCTATATAGAATAGAAAGAATATAGAATAGAAAGAATAGAGAATCAAAAACTCCAAATGATTCTACAACTTCTTTCTTAGAAATCTTAAAAATGGAAATAAAAGTCATTCCAACATTCCAATTTGAAGAAGTTGTTTGATCATAACTTATACCCTATATTATTATATTTATTAATATATTTCTTTTTATATATTTAATATTTTAAAAAGAAAAGGTAATCAAAGTAATTCCGATATGGATCAGTTGCTTAATCATATTTTTTTGTTGGTTTAGATTTTTCAAAACCGGTTCCCCAAAATCCATTTTGGGGATTCTTTAAAAGAATAGTCTTAAGTTGAGCTTTTTGTCAAGACTTGCATAATATTCATGAATAGGAATGACGAATCTGAAAATTCTATACAATTCTGAAAAACGGAAAGATTCCTCAGATCTAATCATTCCATTATATTGACATTTTCGAAAAAATGAGCATACTATGATGATAGTATGAAGGCGGTTGGGAAAGTGGGCCCCCATCGTCTAGTGGTTTAGGACATCTCTCTTTCAAGGAGGCAGCGGGGATTCGAATTCCCCTGGGGGTAGGGTACTACGAAAGGAAGTTGATCATGGATCACCAATAAGCCGAAATTTGATTCTTCCTGGGTCGATGCCCGAGCGGTTAATGGGGACGGACTGTAAATTCGTTGGCAATATGTCTACGCTGGTTCAAATCCAGCTCGGCCCAAAAATTCGCCAATCTACCAAGCGATGGTATAACCCATTTGTGCTTCAGAAATACCCCGTATGAAGATAAAACGAAGATAAAAGAGAATTTCATTTTATGCTAGATCCCTTATTTTGCTGGGATTGTAGTTCAATCGGTTAGAGCACCGCCCTGTCAAGGCGGAAGTTGCGGGTTCGAGCCCCGCCAGTCCCGATGGATCCAATATCCAAAAAACCATCAATTCGCTTTTTTCTTTCTATGAACTATGAAAGGGTGTCGGGGGCCTAATTTCATTCCCAAAGAAAAGGGGGTTTAGAACTTAAGTCTTTTTTTTTTCGCTTTTCTTTTTCGGTTAGTAACTAGGTGACTAATCGAAGGGAAAAGACAAAGGAAAATCGGATGATACTTCATCCTTAATTCCTTCCTACAAGGAAGGCGTAAGATAGGTTATAGAAAAAAAGAAACGGAAGATAAATAAAAAAAAGGAATTTTGGATGGATTGGGTCAGGAATCCAAATTCCATTTGGATTCAGTATGGAGAAAATAACTTCCTATGTTATAATATTATACTATTCAAGTCTCGACGACAAATTTTTTCGGTAGGTTAGATATTGTTATTCAAGATATTATCTTGATCTGATTCAAGACCATTGAGAAGTAATTCATTCATGGAATTTACAGACGAAAGGTTTATCATCTCTAAGGGATTAAATCCCGAGTTATTGTAAAGTAAAAAAACCGATGAGATTATGGAAGTAAATATTCTTGCATTTATTGCTACTGCACTATTCATTCTAGTTCCTACCGCCTTTCTACTTATCATTTACGTAAAAACCGTCAGTCAAAATGATTAATGCTATTGAATTTTCAAATTCAATGGAATGAAACTTTCCTTCTCATTTTTTATCAAAAAATTTTTTGATAAAAATGAAGGGGGTTTCCATTTCGCGTCTTAACTTAAATGAAATGGGCGGACTTTAATCGTCAATATTGTATTTGATTTGATAGTATGGTCAGAAAGAAATAGATGAATCTTTCTTTCTACCATACTATCTACTTCTCAGTGTATATCTATTTCTTAGTCTATAAGGTTTTAAATTTAGAATAAATTAAGCTTCTGTCGATCAATATATAATATAATTGTCTTTATATAGGTGTATATGAATTCCATATATTATATTTGTTTGGAATTAACGTAATACCCCAATTTACTACATCTATTCCTTCCAATCCTCTGAATCCGTTTCTTTTCAAAATACAAACAGGGGGATCCCTGAAATATCTCTTTCATTCAAAGAGTATGCTTCATCTCATAGATTCTTCAGTTGGAGTTCAATGGCATAAATATAAATCCGGACATTTTTTTTTTTTTTTGAATAGTTAAAAAACGAGTTTGAAAATGATCTATAAAACAAAAGCTAAAAGCTACGGTTTTTTTCCTCAACTCAATTAGTTGTACTTTTAGAGCCCACTTCTTCCCCACACTACAAGCGAAAGGGAAAATGTAAAGACTACCATTAAAGCAGCCCAAGCGAGACTTACTATATCCATGTGAATTATGTCCCCTATCTCTATAAATACGAAGGAATTTTTCCATTATTTCTCCCTAATAATAATGGAATCAATGGCGCAGAGTCAAAACAAAAAGGGATTCTGGTCAAACACTATTAAGAAATAACCCCCCGGTGGATTCTGTTTCAGATTGATTAAACACAAGTAAGATATAAGGAGTCACACCCCAAGGAAGTGTGAACATGCCGGAATACGAATCAAATAACAAAAAAATTCTTTCTTTTTACCCCCTTTTCGATAAAAGTCAATTATCCATCCAATATGGATTGAATACCTAAGCACTCCAAGATTCTCGCGAGTCCATCATATATTATATCATATATAAAGTACCTTCCGACCCTTTCCAATCAAAAACGATTAATTGAATCCGATTTACTATTTACTAGCGGGTTACTATCCGGCTCTACAATAGGATTCAAGATCGATTCTTTAGATACTCCATTAGATACTCCATTAGTTAGAAGGGAGTCGTGAAGTCTTGATAGCCCCTCTCCCGGTTGATTTGACTATTCGAATTCGAATCAAACAAAGTATCAACAGTCTGTTTCCTCCTCTTTTCGCGGGTAATCATTCTGCGAGTTCTATCAGCAGAACAGAAGAGAAGAAGAAATTTCGAAGTTTTTTGTTTATTGATCAGGCGACACCCGGATTTGAACTGGGGAAAAAGGATTTGCAGTCCCCCGCCTTACCGCTCGGCCATGCCGCCAAAATGATACAAAATCAATGAAAAAAATTTTAAGGATTACTGAATTTTTATTGTACTTTTGCCTTCCGTTTTCCTTAATACTTTTCCTAAAACAAACACCCCTTTTGCATTTTTTGTATTTGATCCACGCTCCCGGTTGATTATCTCATATCTGAAAATCCACATTTGATTTTTCAATAAAAAAACGAGACAATTAGCATTGTGAATTTTCAGTCGAACCATTAACTATTTCTCCTTACTTTGAATTCATGAACCATCCTGGGATTTGAATCGCCAATTTGTCTTT